TCTTTTATTTATTTATCTTGTAATCGTTGCGTTGAATTCATTATCTAATGATTCTTATATCTAAAAAATGTTATGCCACTTTTTTCGCCATCCTCTATCATTTCATTTTCATTGTTTTTCATCGTATTGAATGAACCATATTTAGTTCTAATCAGACATGATTCTATCATTAGATGTGTCCCCAATTCAATATGAATAGATATATCCTACATATATATGTCTCCTCTCTTCTTTTTGAGTTTAAAAGCGCGATTCGTAATACTGGAAGGATCGATACCCATTACTTTTTTTCGCCCTATCTTTTCCTTTATGAATGAAAACAAAGGAATGTCTTATTCTAATTATAACTTGATTATAACTTGAATTGTATCTTTTATCTTTTCTTAGGCTGGATTCACTATCATTATATAATAATTTATAGAATATACAATATAATTAATTAGCATAATTTGGTATAACTGCTCTAAGAAAGAATTAGACTTTTCTAAAACTAAAATAATAATATCAAATTAATATTATATTATTATTAAGTAATAATATGGAAATATTATCTATTTTATAGTATTATAATTAAGTATCTATTTATACTATAAATAGATACTTAATTATAATTTAAATATTATTTTCAAAATAATAAATATTAATTAATTTAGTTTAATTAATAGCTGATATATCAAGTAGTTTCCGGAATCCCTATTCACTATTTCTATTTCTGCTATGTGAGCGTGAGCCCGCTTAGCTCAGAGGTTAGAGCATCGCATTTGTAATGCGATGGTCATCGGTTCGATTCCGATAGCCGGCTTTTATCTATCGATTTTTCCATGATTGATAATCTCTTCTCCCCCCTTTCTTCAAATATAGGTCGCGGATCTATTATATCGTATTAATATGAATAAAAAATGGATTGGAGTGGAACAATTAGATCTCTCACAAAATAAATAATAAAACAGAGACTTAACTTCCTTACTATCATATACAAAAAATCTAGATATTGATACAATGCATTCCATTCTATTTTCATTCTACTGAAGTATTGTATACTTCAGTAGATTTAGCCTTGAATTGTTTATCCTTTAGTTCAGTCTTAATTTATATTTTTATTTAAAAATTTCAATAAAATAAAAAAGGAGTTTTATGTCTCGTTACCGAGGGCCTCGTTTCAAAAAAATACGCCGTCTGGGGGCTTTACCTGGATTAACTAGTAAAAGGCCTAGATCTGGAAATGATCTTAAAAACCAATTGCGTTCTGGGAAAAGATCGCAATATCGTATTCGTCTAGAAGAAAAACAGAAATTGCGTTTTCATTATGGTCTGACAGAACGACAATTACTTAGATATGTACATATCGCTGGAAAAGCCAAAGGGTCAACGGGTCAGGTTTTACTACAGCTACTTGAAATGCGTTTGGATAACATACTTTTTCGATTGGGTATGGCTTCAACCATTCCTGGAGCCAGACAATTAGTTAACCATAGACATATTTTAGTTAATGGTCGTGTAGTAGATATACCAAGTTATCGTTGCAAACCCCGAGATATTATTACTACGAAGGATAAACAAAAATCAAAAGCTCTGATTCAAAATTATATTGCTTCATCGCTCCGCGAGGAATTGCCAAAACATTTGACTATTGACTCATTCCAATATAAAGGATTAGTAAATCAAATAATAGATAGTAAGTGGATTGGTTTGAAAATAAATGAGTTGTTAGTCGTAGAATATTATTCCCGTCAGACTTGAACCTAATAAAAATAACAAAGAAAGGTTCAGACAATTTGACTTTATACCATACCCTTTTTGTCGAATTAAGAGCCGTGATCCACATTTTTCTTATTCACGTATCACAAATAGATCCGCAGTAATATTTTTTTCTTTTTTAGTTTTCTCATATTTGTATTTTACGTACCACAGTAATGTAATTAGGAATAGAGAATCTCTTCAAATAAAGTTCTTACTTACTGTTGGAATAATGCTATCCATTGTTATTTTATTTGATACATTGTGGTCGGTAACGTTGGTGACTCGATAGAAACGGAAAGAGAGGGATTCGAACCCTCGGTAAACAAAAGCCTACATAGCAGTTCCAATGCTACGCCTTGAACCACTCGGCCATCTCTCCTTCATAATCTTATTATTGGTCAGAAACTGAGTGAAGTGAATAGCGAGTCATTCATATTAGTACACTACGGGTACGACCAATCAATGGTTCCATAGGAATAAAAGATTCCTTTCAACTTTCATAATTTCTCCACAGCAATTTCCTTAATGGATTTTTCTATTTCAACTGTATGATACATACGCTTTATGCAAATCAAAGAGATGGTTACTCTCCTCGATTTTTTCATGGAATCATTATTCCTTTCTTTATTTTTCCTCTTTTCTTTTTTCTTTTGATTATAACCAAATCAAAACTTTTCGAGTTACCAGAATCTATAGTAAAATAAAGTCCTTGGTTAGTCAACTTAGATAAAATTGTACATAGTTCCTACAAATTTCTCAGTATACTACTAAATTTGTAGGAAATCCAATCTGATTCAAATATTTCATATCTCATCCCCCCTATCCAAAAGGGCACAGGAAGATCCACATCTTTTTTAGAATTAGTCTATTTTTATGATATTTCGTACTACTGTACAATTTTGTGGAATCATTTTCTTTTGTGAAAATGGGAAGAATTATAGAATGGATTGCTAATTATGCCTAGATCCCGGATAAATGGAAATTTTATTGATAAGACTTCTTCAATTGTAGCCAATATCTTATTACGAATAATTCCGACAACTTCAGGGGAAAAAAAGGCATTTACCTATTACAGAGATGGTGCGATTTGATTTTTTATTGCTTTTTTAGACCTTACTTAATCTGAGAGATGGTTTGGGATATAAAGAAACGAATTATTTAAATATTAAATAAACCGACGCTTGGTGAAGGTGAAGTTTAAAGATAGAACAATTCCTTCTGTCGTGTATCCTCGATTGATGCGGCTTCAGATGCTTTAATTATCGATTTTAGTATTGAGCGAAAGGTTACACCTATAGGTTCTGGATTGCGGGTCAATACTACGCCACTAGTACCAATGGGCGGCATAGGGGAAGACGCACTACTCTACGGAATCAACAACACGAAAACTTTGTTATATTATAAATTATCCCTTCTCGGTATCGGGACTAACAAGAATGAATGGTAGGGACAACAAACATCCATCTCGTTTGTACTTTGGATACCCATATAACCATCAAAGATTGTTGAAGTGACTGATTCCTGGAAATAGAAGGCGTTGCGAACAAAGAAATTGTTGGAGTTACTATTTTACTAATACAATTGGTGTTAAGAAAAGACCTCTTTCGGGAAGGCTGGCTAGAAATTTCTTGTAAAAATACTAGCCCCCATCAGTTCATAATGAGAATAGTGAAATCTTGATTCCATATATTATGTCCCTTAGTACTATGCTATGCACAGAGGGGAGGAGCCGTATGAGATGAAAATCTCATGTACGGTTCTGGAACGGAGATTCTTTGAATAGACTGAACGGCCGTAACGGATGTCGGCTCAATCCGAAGGAAATTATGCGGAAGCTTTACAGAATTATTATGAAGCTACGCGACCAGAAATTGATCCCTATGATCGAAGTTATATACTCTATAACATAGGCCTTATACACACAAGCAACGGAGAGCATACGAAGGCTTTGGAATATTATTTCCGGGCACTAGAACGAAACCCATTCTTACCACAAGCTTTTAATAATATGGCCGTGATCTGTCATTACGTGCGACTATCTCCATTATAGAAAGAAGGAAAAAAAGATCAAATTGGCTAGTAAATACTAGACTAGAATAAAATAGGCTTTCTACATATGTATCGTCCAAAGCAACGATTTTTATCAGCTGTAGCAATGAAAAATCTTTCAAATATAAAGAAATAAATACGCTTATATACTCTATGGATAAAGGATCAATTGATAGAGAAAGCACCGTAAAGATCAATTAGCAAGCTATTGGGTCGATATAGTTAAGAACTGCTTACTTATGTCATAATATGAGATATAAAGTTAGGAATCAACTTATGTAATAGAGTCGATCCACTAAGGTATTGAGCAGCGGTGTAGCATCAGATCCCAAAGATTGTAAGTTCTTTTTTCTTACGGAGGAAAGTCTTTTTCAAAAATTCTATATAAATTTCATATATGAGATGAAACCGAGATAGTTACCTTTCAGAAAATCTTAACGATATAGGGGGAGTTAATTCTTCTGAAGGTAGGAGAAAAGATAAAACTTATTATTGATCAAAATTAGAGTTTAAAACTTATGTAATTAACTTAACGTCTTCTGGTTAACCCAAGAAAAATGGGATAGGTTTATGAAAAATCTAATTCAGTTAGCATAGGGTAGATTAATAAGATGGGACACAGTCGATTACTGAGCCGTATGAGGCAGGAAACTCTCAAGTACGGTTCTAAGGGAAGGAATTTAACCACCTATTCCGACCGGGGAGAACAGGCCATTCTACAGGGTGATTCTGAAATTGCGGAGGCTTGGTTTGATCAAGCTGCTGAGTATTGGAAACAAGCTATAGCGCTTACTCCGGGTAATTATATTGAAGCACATAATTGGTTGAAGATCACGAGGCGTTTCGAATTCGAATAAAAGCATTTTATTTTTTTTAATGGATTTAAAATTTATTTAAATGGGTTATTAGATTCATCAATCAAATAAAATAGATAGTTACTATGAGAAGATCCAATCAAGAATTTTATTATATCCCTTCCTCCTAAAAATTTTTATTTCGCATGGTATCCCATAAGGATAAATGATAGGGATATAGCAATATCAAATGGTATAGAATATAGCTAATAAATAAAGTAAATAAAGGATGCCCCCGAATTGAATTACTAAATATGGATATTGCATAAGAAGATGTTTCATAGAAGTACGGTGCTTTTCCATTCAGATATAAATACACTAGCAAAAAAAAGTTTCTTTGTCATGCCAGGAAAAGCT